AAAAAATTCTCCTCAAGTGAACCAGCCTATCCTCGTATGGGGCTTACACGGTGGTTGGAACGGAGACACATTTGGCTGTAAATTACAATGTGGCAGATAAAATCATATATCTGCGCGGGCCAATCAATAGTTCAAGTCACACACTCCCATAATCCATTTTCTCTTCGGAGAATCCACTTCAACTATTCGGAGCAAATACAAATAACTAATAAAATATTGCGGAGTTGAAGGGAAATATCCAAACACATGTCTTATTCTTTTCAATAATCCATATTTGTAGCAATGAAATACTATTGTTCCTCCCCAAAATGCTCGATGATTTATTACATTACAAATATCTATGATCCGCCCTCTCTATAAAGGACCAGAAATACCTTGCTTACGTATCATTAGGAAGTGCATTAACATAAATACGGCAGTAAGAAGAGGTAATACAAAAGTGTGTAAACTATAAAAACGAGTCAAAGTAGATTGACCCACACTAGCACTTCCGCGTAATAACTCGACCAGGGGTGATCCTATTACAGGAATAGCGTCAGGTACGCCGGTCACGATTTTTACTGCCCAATAACCAATTTGGTCCCAAGGTAAGGAATAACCAGTTACACCAAAAGATGCGGTCAATACAGCTAGAACCACACCCGTAACCCAAGTCAATTCGCGGGGTTTTTTAAATCCGCCAGTGAGATACACACGAAATACATGCAGGATCATCATTAGGACCATCATACTCGCCGACCATCGATGAACTGATCGGATTAACCAACCAAAGTTAGCTTCAGTCATTATGTATTGAACCGAGGTAAAAGCCTCGGTAACGGTTGGACGATAGTAAAAAGTCATGGCAAACCCCGTAGCTACTTGTACTAAAAAACAAGTAAGCGTAATCCCTCCCAGACAATAAAATATGTTGACATGAGGAGGAACATATTTACTAGTTATATCATCTGCAATCGCCTGAATTTCGAGACGCTCTTCGAACCAATCATATACTTTATTGAGATAGGTAAACCAAGGGAACTCCCCCTCTGAGAACCGTATATGAGAATTTCATCTCGTACAGCTCAAGCAAAAACACCCCAATACTGGTTGCAACGGATAAGTAATAGGAAGTTTGAAACATCTTCTTAGTACCCTATTCAATCTTCTTTGAAAATACGAAGGACAAAAAAAACCGAAGCTCTTCTTTGTTTTGTGATGATAATGCCAAAATATCAAGTCAGCGCATCCGTCTTTATGTGGATCATTACAGGCCTCTTGAATTTTCTCTGTCTCTATTTTTCTTTTTTTTTTTAGAATTTAGAATTATTTTTGTATAATTATAATATTGATAGGAATTCTCTTGTTGAGACCCTATGAGTCGATTGAAACCTCAGATTCATAATAGAACCACGATGATTGAATAAAGCCCCAAGCTAAGCAAAGCACAAGGGTTCTCTGAGTAAGAACCCTTTGATCATCACTTATTCAATGAATAGATGAAATGACTCAAAATCCGGAGAAACTCTTGTCCGTCGGTCAAAAATAGCAAACCAAAACCAATAAGTATAAAAAGAATTTTGAACGAAGAAAAACCCCTTGATCTATAATTAGAATATAATTATAAATGAAATCTTTGAAATTTTTTTTTTGAGTCCGGTCGCGAGGTCTGAATAGTAGGTATGAATCATAGTTCAAATATTTCTTTTCTTGATCTATTTCATTCCATATATTCCGTGCTCCAGATACTAGAATGAATATCCGACGAGGCAGAACCCATCTCTCTCAAGATGACAGACCCATTCTCTGTACTATCAATAGGATCAATTCTAACAAGCCACACACTCATATTCCGGAAATACCGAAACAAAGGAATTCCACGGTCGAACTCCCAGAATGACCTATAAATCCCAGTCCTAAGTGATTCGTTTTGGATTGAAAAGCCCGGACTTCATGATTCTTATAGACCTAATTCATCGAAATTCCATCCAGTAAAATGGAAGAGTTATAAATCTCCAAAATAATAGATAGGAATACCGCAAATAGAGCCATTGCGACACCCATCAAAGGGGTAGTACCCCATCCAGGAGCTACTTTACCATATTCCGAATTCAACGGTTTCAATAAACTTCCTAGACCAGTTTGTCTTGGTCTTGGACCAGATCTAGAATTACTCTCAACGGTTTGTGTAGCCATAAATCCTATTGCATTGATTGAGATCTGTTGACTTTGTATACCATTCCGTTGTAAATAAACGATCTTATCATAGATCCATTGTGGTCTTGAAATTTTATAATAATGGAAACAGCAACCCTAGTCGCCATCTTTCTATCTGGTTTACTTGTAAGTTTTACCGGGTACGCCTTATATACCGCTTTTGGGCAACCCTCTCAACAACTAAGAGATCCATTCGAGGAACACGGGGACTAATTGAAGTAAAGTAACAAGCCTCCCAATATGGGAGGCTTGTTACTTTACTTCAATTGAGATACTAAAAAATCATTTTACCCTTTTAGTTGGAACCTTAGGTGGTTCTCGAAAAAAAATAGCGAAAAAAATGATTCCTAGAGTCGAGACTAAGAGGAATGTATAAACCAATGCTTCCATAAATCCGATCGTGGTTTACAATTATAGCTTCCGCACCTGTTCATTTGGGATCATCTCCCAGATAAAGAAAAGACAAGAGTCAAAGAAAAAGCGGCGATTCAAATCAAGATTTCTCTGGTAACCCATGTAAAAGTGAAATCATAAAAATCCAATAGCGGTGAAAAATACCAGATCAATGTTAGATCAGACGACTTGCCTTCTTGTAGTTGGATCTCCAAGTTTTTGGAATGCTCCAAATTCCACTTGAGCATCTAAATCTGGGTCAATACCAGCAAAAACATCTCTGAACAAGGTTCTAGCACCATGCCAAATGTGTCCGAAAAAGAAGAGCAAAGCAAACGAAGCATGCCCAAAAGTGAACCAACCTCTCGGACTGCTACGAAAAACACCATCGGATTTCAAAGTAGCACGATCTAATTCAAAAATTTCACCTAATTGAGCACGTCTTGCATATTTTTTCACAGTTGCAGGATCACTATAACTGACTCCATTAAGTTCGCCACCATAGAACTCAACAGTTACTCCCACTTGCTCGACACTATACTTGGATTCTGCCCTTCTAAAAGGAACATCGGCTCTCACAATTCCGTCTCCATCTACCAAAACGACTGGAAATGTTTCAAAAAAGGTAGGCATACGACGTACAAAAAGCTCGCGCCCCTCTTTATCTCTAAAGATAGGATGTCCTAACCATCCAACAGCGATTCCATCCCCGTTGTCCATTGAGCCCGCTCTGAATAATCCCCCTTTTGCTGGATTATTGCCGATATAATCATAAAAAGCTAATTTTTCGGGAATTTTAGACCAAGCTTCTGCTAAACTCTGATTTTCAGCTAGTCCGGCACCAACCCTTCGATATATTTCTTGCTGGAAGTATCCCTGATCCCATTGATAACGAGTGGGACCAAACAATTCGATGGGGGTAGTTGCTGAACCATACCACATAGTTCCAGCAACTACAAAAGCTGCAAAAAAGACAGCAGCGATACTACTGGAAAGGACAGTTTCAATATTACCCATACGTAATCCTTTGTATAGGCGTTGGGGCGGACGGACACTAAGATGAAATAGGCCCGCTAATATGCCCAACGTCCCTGCTGCAATATGATGAGAGGCTATGCCTCCCGGAATAAAAGGATCAAAACCTTCTACGCCCCACGTAGGACTTACAGATTGTACTTTTCCAGTTAGTCCATAAGGATCGGACACCCATATTCCAGGACCATACAAGCCTGTTACATGAAATGCACCAAACCCAAAGCAAGCTAACCCTGAGAGAAATAAATGAATTCCAAAAATCTTGGGCAAATCCAAAGAAGGTTTTCCTGTACGTTCATCGCGGAATATTTCTAGATCCCAATACACCCAATGCCAAATAGCTGCCAAGAAGCACAAGCCAGAAAACACAATATGTGCCCCGGCCACACCTTCGTAACTCCAAATACCCGGATTTGTTACAGCCCCTCCTGTGATACTCCAACCACCCCAAGAATTTGTTATTCCTAAACGAGTCATGAAGGGTATAACGAACATACCCTGTCTCCACATTGGATCAAGAACGGGGTCAGAGGGATCAAAAACTGCTAATTCATATAGAGCCATTGAACCAGCCCACCCGGAAACTAGAGCTGTATGCATTATATGGACAGCAAGCAACCGACCGGGATCATTCAATACGACGGTATGAACACGATACCAAGGCAAACCCATGAAAATACCCCTTTGAAAAATAGACACTATGTAACTTTATCACATTGGAAAAGACTATGCTATATACTTACGCTTTTTAGTGGATTATTTCGCAGCAAGGGTTCATATTTTATTCCATTTTGTTGGTAAGGTAATAATGGAACAATTCTGTTCGTAGGAACAAAGAAAAGCAGATCTATTCTATACCCGATAAGTACCAATACGCAATGGGGGGGATTCGTCCCATTTTTCTATGAGCGAATGCATAGAAACTTGTTCATCGTTCGAATGTACCGACCCATTTGTAAGACTTTTCCTTTATCCATTTCGTTTTCTTTTCAATCTTATGAAAACAATAAACTCATTGTTACGTTTCCACATCTCCACATCAACATTGTTACGTTTCCACATCAAAGTGAAATCTAATCCTTAACCCTTTTGTCTTTCATTTGATGCCTATTGGTGTTCCAAAAGTACCCTTTCGGAGTCCGGGAGAGGAGAATGCAGTTTGGGTTGACGTATAGTGCGACTTGTCAGACATATTGGGTCATATGGGATTTCCCCGTTATCTCCCCCGATCGAGATACCCCCGCTTCGCCAAAAAAATTGATTGAACCATCAAGAATTTGGAGCGTGAAGTGCAATTAGATCAAATTTTTGAGGATCAATTCAATATCAATATTATCAATTATAAGAATTTATGGTTGGCTTGGTTGGACCAATAAAATGAAGTATCCAGGCTCCGTTTAGAAAATAACACTCAATTGTTAATATGGGTATGATTTATGATTACCACTTGTATCATACATAAACGATTCCTAATTTATAACAAACGAGCGATCTCAAACTGCCAATCAATGAAAAAAAAAAAGTGGTATTGGGATCATTTGTCCTATATGTACAAATCAAAATCGGTTGGATCTTTACCCGGAGTAGAGCATAAACCTAAAAAAAAAGGAAATTGAAAAGGCCCATTCAGGAACAAGAAAATTACATCGTAATTTTATTTGGAGATGAAACAATGCTTCAATGAGAGGTTAATTTGATAGGTTTATAGAAGGTATAAAAGTCCTTTTAAAATTTATAAATATAAAAAAGAGAGAGAGCCAACACATTGATTCTTTCTTTTTTTTTTTTTTGCAATTTTTTGAACCGTATGCATTAAAAGGTGCGTGTACGGTTCCTAAGGGATAAAATTTTGTCCTAATCAACCGACTTCATCGAGAAAGATTACTTTTTTTAGGCCAAGAGGTTGATAGTGAGATCTCGAACCAACTTATTGGGCTCATGGTCTATCTCAGTATAGAGGATGAGACCAGGGATCTTTATTTGTTTATAAACTCGCCCGGTGGATGGGTAATACCCGGAGTAGCAATTTATGATACTATGCAATTTGTGCCACCAGATGTACATACAATATGCATGGGATTAGCCGCTTCAATGGGATCTTTCATTCTGGTCGGAGGAGAAATTACCAAACGTCTAGCATTCCCTCACGCTTGGCGCCAATGAGTTTTTATTTGAGAGAAAAAAGAAGACTATGCCTTCGCCATATGGAATATGAATAAGAATATTGAGTAATAATAGCATGGCACTTCGAGTTCGGTATGAGCAAACCTTTATTGTTTTTCATAACATGAGATTCTGTATCGGGAGAGTAGTATGAGACAAAAGATATTTCCGATTTATCTTATCTATCGGGAGTTCGTTTCAGCGTCACAATTTTTTTTTTTGTTTTCACACCAGAATTATTTTTCCAATATTTATATTATCAAATATTATCAAAGCATACTAAACTAAAAAAAAAACAAGAGAATTTTTTCCTTCTTTGATCGAATCAAAAAAAACTTTGGGATTGCTGAATCACAGACGAGATAAATTCTAAATTCAATATAGAAAGCAACGGAACCCTCATAGTATTTTTTAACTCTACCGAAAGGAAGGGTGGTAAATGGATCATTTAATGATCTGGATCTGATAGATCCTAGTTATCTTTTTTCGCGATGGAAGGGAAAAAGTAAATTCCATTGTGGAGCCGTATGCAATGCACAAAAAATGCCTGTACGGTTGTTCAATTATATATTCAATTATATATATTATAATTTCTAATTTCTATTTTTATTCTTCTTGTTATTATTTATTATTTATCTCTTTCCTTCGCCCGATCGTACAAGATAGAGGAACCTTTCATTATATTATGTTATATCATCAGGGTAATGATCCACCAACCTGCTAGCTCTTTTTATGAGGCCCAAACGGGAGAATTTGTCCTAGAAGCGGAAGAACTGCTGAAACTCCGCGAAACCCTCACAAGAGTTTATGTACAAAGAACAGGCAACCCCTTATGGGTTGTATCCGAAGACATGGAAAGGGATGTTTTTATGTCAGCAACAGAAGCCCAAGCTCATGGAATTGTTGATCTTGTAGCAGTCGAAAATACTGGGGATCTTGTATAAATCTTTTATTCCATTTCATTTCAAATCATAATTCGAACGAACTGAACTGCGATTTTAGATTTTATTACCGGGTTAAAATGAAATTCAAAATGAAATAGAATAGAAGAAATTCACAATCAGCTGGTTAGGATCGATCTAAACCAGCCCTTTTTGTATACGAATCAGCATGCCAACTATTAAACAACTTATTAGAAACACAAGACAGCCAATCAAAAAAGTCACAAAATCCCCCGCTCTTCGGGGATGTCCTCAGCGTCGAGGAACATGTACTAGGGTGTATGTGCGACTCGTTTAGAGCATGAGCTGGACCAAAAGAGGGGAAACTTTTATTCCAGTATCAATGACCGTTACCGATGATGACTAGGATGAAATTTTCACTATCTAATTCAAAAAATACCTCCATTGTGTATGAAATTTATGGTTTCCATTGGTGCAAATCCAATCACCTTAATTGTAGATGATAAGCAACTCCCCATTGGTAGCAAATGGTTATCCATTAAGCGGGGAATTAGTATTTAAGAAGCAGAAAGATTATGCTCTCGCTCTTGCAAGAACGGATTCACAGGGTCAGCTACCTAGCCAACTTTCATAATTAAATGCCGTTACTGTATGGGTAGATCTCGTTGTGAAAAGATCTATTATTGGATAATTTATGGGTAGAGTCAAAGAATGTGAACTGTACAAGTTACTAATAACATTGATTAATGGGGAAAAGACTCCGGTGTATAGAGAGGACCTCACCGTTTACGAAGTAACCATAGAAACGAAGGAACCCACTATTTTTTATCCATTTACCGTTACTATTTATTTATCCTTTTACTTTATTTTATATTTTATACAATACTAAATTAAAAATTTACTATTTCTTTTTTGATACCTAGTATCGATACAATTTCTTATTTCGAGGTGAAATGCCTGTAAAAAAATCGTGGTTGGGAAGGTCATAGTAGCAAAAGCCATTGGAATTTTTATTTTATACATCGGAAGAATCCGTTTTGTTATTAATAAACCAGGAAGGGGGAAAAAAATGACTAAAATAAATCAATTAAATTAGTTATTCATCGAAGTTTCATTTGATTCAATGACCAGAATTAGACGAGGTTATATAGCTCGGAGACGTAGAACAAAAATTCGTTTATTTGCATCAACCTTTCGAGGGACTCATTCAAGACTTACCCGAACTATTATTCAACAAAAAATGAGAGCTTTGTTTTCTTCTCATCGGGATAGGGGCCGACAAAAGAGAAATTTTCGTCGTTTATGGATCACTCGGATAAATGCAGCAATTCGTGAAATTGGAGTATCCTATAGTTATAGTAAATCAATCAATGATTTGTACAAGAGGCAGTTGCTTATTAATCGTAAAATACTTGCACAAATAGCCATATCAAATACAAATTGTCTTTACATGATTTCCAATGAGATCAGTAAATAGGGAGGTTGGAAAGAATCCGCCGGAATAATTTAAACGGAGGTCCCCGGAGAATGAACTCCGGGAAGGTAGAGTCAAAATTAATATGAGTGTGATAAAGTAAAAAAAAAAATGAACACGTTTCAATACAAAAAAAATTTCTTCTTCATTTTTCGATTATTTTTTTTTTCTTTTCTTACGATTTTTTTACGACGTGTTAATCCAATCTAAATTCTCGAATTTTTCGAACAAAACATCAACCTGGGTGGGGATTCGGATTGGAATTTTGATTCAATCAATTGCGAAATAGGCCTATTTCTTTCTGGTTCGAGGACCTGTAGTTCTAGGAGTAGGCTCAGCTCTCTCAAATTGTTTCTCGTTATTAAGAAAGGGTAACAAAGATAAAATACGAGCTTGTTTTATGGCAATAGTAATTAATCGTTGTTGTTTCAAAGTCAATCTATTCATTCGTCTAGATAATATTTTTCCTTGCTCACTAATAAATCGACTAATTAAACTCATGTTTCTATAATCAATTCGATCCCCCGATCCAATTGGGGGCAAACGCCTACGAAAAGATCGTTTGGATTTAAGAAAAAGCTTGGATTTATCCATGGTTTATTCCTTATCTCTAAAATCCTATTTCTTAAATCTAATTTATTATTTGACGGAAATAGGAGTTGATTGGTTTATGGTTTATTTTATATTAGTATTAGATTTTTATATGTATTCTATATATTTTATGTATTCTATATATTTATATGTATTATATATATGTATTATATGTTTTATATTAATTATAAATTATAATATTAATTATAATTATATAATTATAATGAATTTTTTACTATATGATAATATGATATGTAAATATATTAATTTATTATATTTTATTATATGTATATGTAAATATATGTAAATGTCATTTTTGTGAATTTGTTCCTGTTTTTTGAAGGGAAGGTACACACGCGTTCTCTTTGATCTATTTCTTTATCTCCCCATGAATCGTATGGTTGTAACAATAGGGACAGAATTTTCTCAATTCCAATCGATTAGGCGTATTGTGTCGATTCTTTTGGGTAATATATCTGGAAATGCCTGGCGATTCCTTATTAATATCGTTTCGGACACAACTGTTACATTCCAAAATAACTCTTATTCTGACATCTTTACCCTTGGCCATGAACCTCCTTTGAATTTTGGATTCACTCAATTCTTTCATTTTCGACCCGAACAAAAAAAAAAGAAGTTGCTGACCCGAAATCCAATTATGAAAGATTTCGTTGCAATCAAAAATTAATAGAGAAAGAATAATAATAAGAATAAGTAATACAACGATTTCTACCTATCAATTATATTATTTATAATCTATAATCTTAATTTAATATAGTATTTAATAGTATTTAATTGAAATATTTTGTATGATTTTGTTGCCCTCGACCTCATTTCCGCTACCCCTCTAGTAATTTGAGCCTGAACCCAAGTTTCGATGCGGTTGACTCCACTTTTTCATTTTTTTCTCTTTCTTTTAATTTCATCCTAAAAAACTGACAAAAGCACAAAACAAAGAAAGAGAAAGGGAGCGGGATTAGTCACAGACTATTTCTTGTATCTCTCTAATCTTCTTAGGCCCTTCCCATGTCAATAACTAGAATGAAAAAAAGGGGAATGTCAGCGCATCTGGGAATAAACGATTGATCTCTATCAATAAACCTGCTAAAGACCCGAACCATAGAGTACTTAGCACAGGTGCCACAGAGAGATATGTTTTTATATCTCGCATTGAAAATCCTCCTTTTTTTTTGTAATTTTTATTGTAATACATATATGAATGCATATGTAGTAATGCATATGTAGT